GGGATCGATTCCGTAAAAGACGAGATCAGTAAATGAAAATTCACTGAAATTCAATCTTTGTGAGATCGTCAATATCGTACCGAGGGTTTCTTTAAAGTATACCAAATCAGTATAGCTATCCTTCTTCTGACGCAGCAACGCAACTCCAATCAGTCTCGAAACGAAGTCCTATATAATTTCTTTAGTCTTTTCTTTTTCTTGTCACTGTAGAACCGTGTACCATAGATTAGAGAAAAATGTGAATTTGACGGGTTGTTTTCTAATAATTAATAATAAAAATTCATAAAAGAGATTAGCCTATTCCCCGAATTCACAATTCAATTAGATGCGAAATCTAACTCCCTCCCCTTCGTACTTGTAGAATAAGAGTTTTTTGTTGAAATCCTTTTTTCATTTTAAGGAATTGCTTAGTTGTCCAGAAACAAGTACTGGCAGTAGAGAATATTCGAGAGAACAGCGAAAAAATAATTGTAAGAATCAATATTCTGAATGTGTGTATTTTTGTTCTTGTATTCGATGCAAAAGGTTTTTCTTGATTTTCTTGATACTTAATTAAACTACAAAGAGGTTTTTTTTTTTATTTAAATATGGAAAGAAAAAAAAAAGTAAAAGATATTATAAAGAAAAATAGAGGGTTACTTTTCGTTCTAAAATCTAAAAAAAAAAAATGGATTCGATACAAATAAATAACAAATAAATAAATAAACTAAAAGAAGTGATCAACATAGAAATGATTTTCTAATTTTATTCCGTAGCGATTTCCATAGTGATTTGATTCAAAGACAGTTTCTTTGAATGAAGTTATACAACACAGTTTTTCTAATATATTATTATTTTAATATTTCTTTAATATTTCAATTTAGTTTGTTCTTTTATTTCTCAAGAGTTGTCCAATGAATCTTTTGATTCGGAGATAGGATAGGTAGATTTTTAGATGATGAGTTGATTTCTTTTTCTACTTATATCGCTCTTTTTTTTTTTCGAGTGTTGTCTATAATCTATAATGATAATGATTGATAAATGATTAATAAATAAAAAACTTTCAATTGGTATTTTTGCTTATCTTCGTATCTTTAAAAAATTGAATTTAGGAAAGTATTTTACAAATATATGGATAAAAAAAAAATAGTTTATTTAGCTCCTTCATGCCCACTCTAACTAGTTATTTTGGTTTTCTGTTAGTAGCTTTAACTATAACTTTAGTTCTATTTATTAGTCTGAGCAAGATACGACTTATTTGAAATTAATTGAATGAACAATTCATAAAAAAAAAAAAAAAAATTTTTTTTTTTGCAGTATTCCATTTTCTAGTTCCTTACCGTGTCAATTTCCAATTCTTGGTTATTGAGATTTATGGGCAATATGCATTAATATTTAAGGATAGATATTACCTCCTTTTTCCTCTTTTCAAACAAATTGAAATGATTGAAGTTTTTCTATTTGGAATCGTCTTAGGTCTAATTCCTATTACTTTGGCTGGATTATTCGTAACTGCTTATTTACAATACAGACGTGGTGACCAGTTGGATCTTTGATTAATTAATACCCTTTTTTTTGACCTCCTCCTTTTTTTAATCCACAGGAGGTCAAATTAAGATTGATGTTCAAGCTTTTCCCTAAAATTTTTGACTTAACAAAACAAGAATGGAATCACGCTCTGTAGGATTTGAACCTACGACATTGGGTTTTGGAGACCCATGTTCTACCGAACTGAACTAAGAGCGCTTTTTTATTACAAAAAAGAAAGCTGTAAGTAAAAAGATTCTTTTTTTTTGACTCCACTACATCTTGAATGCCTATACTATCTCATATATAAACTATATTATATATAAATATAATAAATAATAATATGATATTAAAGAATATCATATTCATTTATGATTAGGTATGCCTAATTTTAATTGATCTCAATTGATCCCTTGTTATTGTATTGCTCAGAGGCGAAGTAATAAGTAGGGATGACAGGATTTGAACCCGTGACATTTTGTACCCAAAACAAACGCGCTACCAAGCTGCGCTACATCCCTTTCAATTGGTCTACAATGTCATTGTAGAGAATCCCTGTCTTGTTTTCCACATACTTATTTCATTTCATTTTCTCCATTGAGATACATAACTTATCTTGCCATTTCTTCTTTTTTTTTGTCTCATATCATATAACATATAATACATATAATAATAAACTTATATACATATGAAAAAAAAAAATAGGAAACCCGCCGTAAATTTCGTGAATGCCCAGACGGAAAGAGACGTATTTTGTTCTTTTAAGAAAAGAAGAGGAAAATCTTATCTATCAAATTATTGTACATTTCTCAATTTGAATTAAGAATTCCGCGTACAAAACAAATGCGAGTGTCCTTTAATTTAACTACATATATACATCTGATCATATATGTATTGCCGTTATGTATTACAATAAAGAATACAGAAGGAGGATTTTTTATGCGAGATCTAAAAACATATCTATCCGTAGCGCCAGTAATAAGTACTCTATGGTTCGGGTCTTTAGCGGGTCTATTGATAGAGATCAATCGTTTTTTCCCGGATGCTTTGACATTCCCTTTTTTTTCATTCTAGTTATTAACACGGGGGGGTGAAGAAACTTAGAGACACAATTTAATATCTCTGACTACTACCCCCTTTTTTCTAATTCGAATAAGTTAGAAAAGAGAAAGAATAAAAGTGGATTCAACCTCAGCCAAACACGGAACTGGGTTCAAACTTCAAGTAAATTTACTTTAATTAAATCTTTAATTAAATTAAGAGAACAGAAGTGGAAATGCGGTTAGGGCAACAATATCATACAAGAAGTTGAAATAAAATAGAAAGACTGTACTTCTATTCTAATCTAAACTTCTAATCTAAATATACTTCTAATGTAAATATAATTTTTAATCATTGTATTACTTATTTTTACTATTACTATATTGGCGGCAACAAAATCTTTCATAATTTGATTTCGAGTTAGTAACTTGTATTTTTTCCTTCTTTTCTTCTTCGTTTCGGATAGGAAAATAGAAGAGTTGAGTGAATAAAAACCAAAAGGAGGTTCATGGCCAATGGTAAAGACGTCCGAATAAGGGTTATTTTAGAATGTACCAGTTGTGTTCGAAAGAGTGTTAATAAGAAATCAATAGGCATTTCTAGATATATTACTCAAAAGAATCGACACAATAGGCCTAGTCGATTGGAGTTGAGAAAATTCTGTCCCTATTGTTACAAACATACAATTCACGGGGAGATAAAGAAATAGATGGAATCGATCAACTGCGTGTGACTTTTACAAGGAAGATGAAAAATGACATATTGACATATCATATATTAGCATATCATATGTTAATATATATATTTAAATAGAAATAAGCAAAATCCTATTTCTTTATTCGAAATCATTAGCATTTTTGATCCGATCAAAGGAAATAGGATTCTCGAAAAAAGGAATAAAATAAACAAGCCATGGATAAATCCAAGCGACTTTTTCTTAAGCCCAAGCGATCTCTTCGTAGGCGTCTGCCCCCGATTGGATCGGGGGATCGAATTGATTATAGAAACATGAGTTTAATTAGTCGATTTATTAGTGAACAAGGAAAAATATTATCTAGACGGGTGAATAGATTGACTTTAAAACAACAACGATTAATTACCATTGCTATAAAACAAGCTCGTATTTTATCTTCATTACCCTTTCTTAATAATGAAAGACAATTTGAAAAAAACGAGTTGGTCGCTCGAACTACGGGTCTTAGAACCAGAAAAAAATAGGCTTACTCTTTAATTGAATCAAAATTTCAATCCGAACTCAAACGTCGGTTGATGTTTTGTTCGAGAAAAATCCAGGAATACAGATTTGATTGTCGTGTCGTAAAAAAAACGAATTGGGTAAAGTAAATAAAAAAATAAATATTTTTTTATTGAATGTTTTTGTTCAGTTTGACTACTTGATCATATTATGATCATATTTTATCATACTTATTTCTATTCTACCTTCCCGGAATTCATTTTCCAAGTAATTCCATGTCAAAGTCAAACATTCCGAAGGATTCCTTCCAATCTCCTTATTTTATCATGTCATTGGAAATCAGATAAAGGCAATTCCTATTTAATATAGCTAGTTGTGCAAGTATTTTACGATTAAGAAGCAACTGTCTCTTGTACAGATTGTTTATTAATGTACTATAACTATAGGATACTGCATTCTCGCGAATTGCTGCATTTATACGAGTGACCCATAAACACCGAAAATTTCTTTTGTGCCTATCTCTATCCCGATAGGCCGAAAACAAAGCTTTTATTCTTTGTTGAATAATAGTTCGAGTAAGTCTTGAATGAGCCCCACGAAAGCTTGATGTGAATAAACGAATTTTTGTTCTACGCCTCCGAGCTATATATCCTCGTCTAATTCTGGTCATTGAATAAACGAAACTTTGATAAATAACTAATTGATTTCCTTTCTTTCAGTTATTCTTTTTCCCTTTTCTAGAATAACAAAACGGATTCTTCCAATGTATAAAATAATAATTCCAACGGCTTTTGCTACTCTAACCTTCCCAACCACTATTTTTTCTTTTTTTTTTATAAGCATTTCGCCTTAAAATAAGAAATCTTATTGGTACTAGGTATCAAACAAAAATAACAAAAATATAGTAAATAAAAATAAGTAGTAATTAAGTAGTAAATAGAAATGGATAAATAAATAGTGGGTTCCATCGTTTCTATGGTTATTTCTTAAACGGCGAGGTCCTCTCTATACACCGGAGCCCCTTACTTGATCGAATCAATGCTATTGTTAACTTGTACAGTTTACACTTTTTGGCTCTACCCATGAATTCCCCAGTAGTAGGTCTTTCACAACGAGATCCGTTTTTACAGTAACGGTATTTAATTATGTGGATTAGCTGATTAGCTGACCTTGTTAGTCCGTTCTTGCAAGAGTAGAGGCATCCATTTTCGGCTTTTTAATTTAAATAAGATTTGCCCTGCTTAACAGATAATCATTTGCTACCAATGGGGAATTCTTTCGCATTTTCAATTGAAAATTGAGGTAATTGAATTTGCACCAATAGAAACCATAAATTTGATACACAATAGAAGCATATTCTAGATCTTTTTTTTTTTCATTTTAGATAGTGAAGGGGAGTCTTCCATTCTATCCTATTCATCGGTACTGATCACGGATAGTGGAAAAATTCTTTCTTTTGTCCCAACCCACAATCTGAAATCTGAACGAGTCGCACATACACCCTAGTACATGTCCCTCGGCGCTGAGGGCATCCCCCGAGAGCGGGGGATTTGGTGACATTTCTGATTGGCTGTCTTGTGTTTCTAATAAGTTGTTTAATAGTTGGCATGTTGAATCGTATGCATAATGGGCTGGTTTAGATCGATCCTAACCGGATGATTATGAATTCTTTCTATATTCATATTCTATTTTAATATTTTAATTTTATTAAAATTAATAAAATTAAAATTAATAGAATATGAAACCTCGGTAAGAAACTAAAATCTCAAATCGCGATTTGTGTGAAATTCCTGCTATTTTTTATGCAACTGCTACAAGATCAACAATTCCATGAACTTGGGCTTCTGCTGCTGACATAAAAACATCCCTTTCCATGTCTTCAGATACAACCCATAAGGGTTTGCCTGTTCTTTGTGCATAAACCCTTGTGAGGATTTCGCGCAGTTTCAGTAGTTCTTCCGCTTCCAGGACAAATTCTCCTATTTGTGCTTCATAAAAAGCAGCAAAAGGTTGATGGATCATTACCCTGATGATATAAGATAATAAAGGGTTACTTTATCTCGCATAAGAAGGTCACGAGAAGAGATAAAGAATAAAAAAAAAAAAGATAGAATTGAACAACCGTACAGGCATTGCTTGCGCATTGCATACGGCTCTACAAGAGAATTCACTTTTACCGAAGAAAAATAGAGAGTCTACAAAGCCTAGGTCGGTAAATGATACAATGACCACCCTTTCCTTGGGAGGAATTAAGAAAAACAAAATACTATGGTGGCTCCGTTGCTTTATTTCATCGGTGATTTAGCAATCCCAAAGTTTCTTTTTTTTTTTCAAATAAAAAAAAAAGAAAAAAGAATATAATCTTTTTTTTTTTGTCCTCTTTCATAATTCATAATAATATAAATAGCATTAAGAACCTTCTGGTGTGAAAACAAAAAAAAAAAAGTTTGCGACACTGAAATAGGCTCCCGATAAAATCGGAACTACCCCTAATATCTCATACTACTCTTTCAATACATAATCTAATGTTAAAACGAAATAAAAAAATTTCTTATATTGAATTCGAAATGCCATGCTATTATTACTTAATATTCATATTTCATATGGCGAAGGCATAGTTTTCTTTTTTCTTTCAAATAAAATAAAAACTCATTGGCGCCAAGCGTGAGGGAATGCTAGACGTTTGGTAATTTTTCCTCCGACCAGGATAAAAGATCCCATTGAAGCGGCTAATCCCATGCATACTGTTTGTACATCTGGTCGCACAAATTGCATAGTATCATAAATAGCTATTCCGGGTATTACCCATCCGCCAGGAGAGTTGATAAACAAATACAAATCTTTGATCTCACTTTCTGTACTGAGATATACCATAAGACCGATAAGTTGATTCGAGATCTCACTATCAATATCTTGACCTAAAAAAAGTAATCTTTCTCGATAAAGTCGGTTGATTAGGATCAAATTCTATCCCTTAGGAACCGTACATGCACCTTTTGATGCATACGGTTCATCAAAAATCGCGAAAAAAAAGAATCAATATGTAGATCCCATTTAACGAATAACGAAGGGGTTTTTCCTCCATTTTTCAAGAAAGATGGTTTTTTTACCCGTTTACCTATAAATAAAAAAAAAATTCATTAAACTTATCAAACTAACTTCTCATTGATGTATTCTTTCATCGGGATCCAATTCAAATCACGATAACATTCTCTTGTTCCTGAGTGGGCTTCTTTAATTCTTTTAGGTTTGTGCTCTACTCCGAGTAAAGATCTGCCCGATTTGGATTTGCACATATAGGGCAAATGCCCCCAATACCGTGTCTTTTTGCTACAACTTCCTTTTTTTTTTTCAATTCATTTCACGCCTTCCACAAAATATTTGACGTATTTATCAAATTATTCGATTGATTATGATTAGTAGTTTTAAATTACTCCTATTTCTAATTTATAAAATTTATAAATAGAATATGATACAAATAGTAATCATGGATATAGTACTAATTGGGTTTTTCTAAGCGGAGCCTGGATACTTCATTTTATTGGTCCAAACAAGCTAACCATAAATTATTCTAATTGATAATATTAATCTGAATACCTCCAAAGCATAGATCTAATTGCACTGCCACTTCACGCTCTAATTTTTGGATGATTTAATCAATCCTTCTTTGGTGAAACAGAGGATATCTCGATCGGGGTAGAGAACGGGGAAATCCCATAATGACCCAATGTCTCTGACAAGTCGCACTATACGTCAATCCAATTTGAACTATCCTCTCCGGGATTTCGAAAAGGGACTTTTGGAACACCAATAGGCATTAAATGAAATAAAAAAAAAATGAAGTACTCTATTTCACTTTGATGTGAAAGCGTAACAATGAATTTATTGTCTTAAATGAATTTATTGTCTTAATAATATTATATTGGATATTGGCTTTTATTTTATTATTTTTTCTATTTTCTTTATTTTTTTGTTTTATTTTATTTGTTATTTGCGCAGATTCGATAAGTTCATAACATAAAAAAAAAAGAAGACAAAATGAATAAAGTAAAATTCTTACGAATAGGCTCTTTGAATGATGAACAAATCCGTATGCATTCGCTCATCTAAAATGGAGTCAACCTCCCATTGCGTATTGGTACTTATCTGGTATAGAATAGATCTGCTTCTCTTTGTTCCTACAAACAGAATTGTGACATTCTGACTAAAATACTAAAAAAAAAATGGAATCCTTTCTCCGAGATAATCCACTGAAAAAGGGAGGTCCATAACATAGTTTTTTCCAGTGCAATAAAGTTACATAGTGTCTATCTTTCGTTGATAAGGGGGTATTCCATGGGTTTGCCTTGGTATCGTGTTCATACCGTCGTATTGAATGATCCCGGTCGTTTGCTGGCTGTCCATATAATGCATACAGCTTTGGTTGCTGGTTGGGCCGGCTCGATGGCTCTATATGAATTAGCAGTTTTTGATCCTTCTGACCCCGTTCTCGATCCAATGTGGAGACAAGGTATGTTCGTTATACCCTTCATGACTCGTTTAGGAATAACCAATTCATGGGGTGGTTGGAGTATTACAGGAGGAACTATAACGAATCCGGGTATTTGGAGTTATGAAGGTGTGGCTGGGGCGCATATTGTGTTTTCTGGCTTGTGCTTCTTGGCAGCTATCTGGCATTGGGTGTATTGGGATCTAGAAATCTTTTGTGATGAACGTACAGGAAAACCTTCTTTAGATTTGCCCAAGATCTTTGGAATTCATTTATTTCTCTCAGGAGTGGCTTGTTTTGGGTTTGGTGCTTTTCATGTAACAGGATTGTATGGTCCTGGAATATGGGTGTCTGATCCTTATGGGCTAACCGGAAAAGTACAATCTGTAAATCCAGCGTGGGGTGTGGAAGGTTTTGATCCTTTTGTTCCGGGAGGAATAGCCTCTCATCATATTGCAGCAGGGACATTGGGCATATTGGCGGGCCTATTCCATCTTAGTGTCCGCCCGCCCCAACGTCTATACAAAGGATTACGTATGGGAAATATTGAAACCGTGCTTTCCAGTAGTATCGCTGCTGTCTTTTTTGCAGCTTTTGTTGTTGCTGGAACTATGTGGTATGGTTCAGCAACTACCCCCATTGAATTATTTGGTCCCACTCGTTATCAATGGGATCAAGGATACTTCCAGCAAGAAATATATCGAAGAGTTGGTACTGGGCTGGCTGAAAATCAAAGCTTATCCGAAGCTTGGTCTAAAATTCCTGAAAAATTAGCTTTTTATGATTACATCGGAAATAATCCGGCAAAGGGTGGATTGTTCAGAGCAGGTTCAATGGATAACGGGGATGGAATAGCTATTGGGTGGTTAGGACATCCTCTATTTAGAGATAAAGAAGGGCGTGAGCTTTTTGTACGTCGTATGCCTACTTTTTTTGAAACATTTCCGGTTGTTTTGGTAGACGGAGACGGAATTGTTAGAGCCGATGTTCCTTTTCGAAGGGCAGAATCGAAGTATAGTGTTGAACAAGTAGGTGTAACTGTTGAGTTCTATGGTGGTGAACTAAATGGAGTCAGTTATAGTGATCCTGCTACTGTGAAAAAATATGCTAGACGCGCACAATTGGGTGAAATTTTTGAATTAGATCGTGCTACTTTGAAATCCGATGGTGTTTTTCGTAGTAGTCCAAGGGGTTGGTTTACTTTTGGACATGCTTCGTTTGCCCTGCTCTTCTTCTTCGGACACATTTGGCATGGCTCTCGAACCTTGTTTAGAGATGTTTTTGCTGGTATTGATCCAGATTTAGACGCTCAGGTGGAATTTGGAGCATTCCAAAAACTTGGAGATCCAACTACAAGAAGACAAGTAGTTTGATACAACATTAATCTCTGATTTTTCGTCTCTATTTTCTTTTTGTAATTTGACATAGGGTACTGGGGACATCTTGATTTGAATCGCCGCCTTTTCTTTGTCTTGACTCTTGCTCTTTTTTTATCCGGGAACGCTCTAAATAAACAGATATGGAAGCTATAATTGTAAACCACGATTGAATCTATGGAAGCATTAGTTTATACATTCCTCTTAGTATCGACTCTAGGAATAATTTTTTTCGCTATCTTTTTTCGAGAACCGCCTAAAGTTCCAACTAAAAAGGTGAAATGATTTTTCATTATCTTAATTGAAGTAATGAGCCTCCCAATCTTGGGGGGCTCATTACTTCAACTAGTCCCCGTGTTCCTCGAATGGATCTCTTAGTTGTTGAGAGGGTTG